AATGAAGTGCCTGAAAAAAGGATTATCTTGATAGGATAAATCAAGTAAATTTATTACCTTCATTACAATTAATAGAATTAAACTATTAACCCCTAATATCAAAAATTAGTGTGCATCTTACACCTAAAAGTAAAAAAAGGTAAGCTAAATAAGCTAATGGGTTCATACCCCATTTATAGAAGTAAAATCCTCTCCTTTTTAATGAACAACACAACAAAAATTCTATTCCTGTCAACAATGTTGACAGGAACCATAATGTCCATTTCATCCAATTCTTGGATAAACATTTGAATAGGACTAGAAATTAATCTTTTATCATTTATTCCAATGTTAACTAACAACAAATACAAAAGTATAAATGATACATCGATTAAATACTTTATTATTCAAACTTTAGCATCCACAACAATGCTATTTTCAGTTTTAATAATTAAGTTAAAAATACCCGAATGGTGAGAAAAAGAAAATATTTCATCTATACTAGTAAGATCTAGAATCTTATTAAAAATAGGAGCAGCACCATTCCACTTCTGATTACCAGAAGTAATAAATATATCTAGATGGATAAACTGCCTTATTATTATAACATGACAAAAAATTGCTCCAATAATAATTTTATCCTACTGTATTATAAACAACATATTTACATCAATTATAGTAACAACAAGAATTACTATTGGAGCAATTAGAGGATTAAACCAATCCTACACTAAACAGCTTATAGCCTATTCATCAATTAGTCACTCAGGATGAATAATTGCCTCAATAATTATTAGAGAAACAATATGAGAGATATATTTCATAATCTATAGAACTCTAAGAACAATTTTAATTCTAATCTTCAATAAAACAAAATCATTCCTTCTAAAACAAATATTTTCATATAATCATATGAACAATTCCATAAAAATACTGATAATAACTACACTTCTATCAATTGGGGGTATACCTCCATTCATTGGATTCTTACCAAAATGAATAATTATCCAATCCTTAATCGAAAACAATATAACAGTTTTAATCCTGATTATAGTAATCACAACAATAATTAACTTAATCTACTACCTACGACTTAGATTCTCAGCTCTAATTATTTTATATACAGAAAATTCATGATCCATAAACATTAAACAAAGAAAAAAAATAACAGTTTTATCAATAATAAACTTAATTTCAACAATAGGACTTATCCCTATTTCAATCTTAGCTTTAATTTACTAAGGTCTTAAGTTAAAAAAACTGGTAACCTTCAAAGTTATAAATAAAATAAAATTTTAGACCTTAGTAAATTAAATACACCCTCAGAATTGCAATCTGAAATCATTATTGAATATAAAATCTGGTAGGAGAAATTATATTCCATAAATAGATTTACAATCTAACACCTAAGTCAGTCATCCTACCGGAAAAATGACTACTCTCAACAAATCATAAAGACATCGGAACATTATATTTTCTATTTGGAGCATGAGCAGGAATAGTAGGAACGTCAATAAGATTATTAATCCGTACAGAACTAGGACAACCAGGACAACTAATTGGTAATGGACAAATTTATAACGTCATAATCACGGCACATGCATTTGTTATAATTTTCTTCATAGTTATACCAATCATAATTGGTGGATTCGGTAATTGACTTATCCCATTAATGATTGGAGCACCAGATATAGCATTCCCTCGAATAAATAACCTAAGATTCTGACTTCTACCACCTTCATTGAGATTACTTCTATCATCATCATTAGTTAACATAGGTGCAGGAACAGGATGAACTGTATATCCCCCACTAGCTAGAAACATCAGACATAGTGGTACCTCAATTGATCTTACCATCTTCTCCCTACACTTAGCCGGAATTTCATCTATTCTAGGAGCAGTAAATTTTATTACAACAACTATTAATATACGATCAGAAAAAATATCCCTTGATCAAACACCTCTATTCGTATGATCAGTTATAATTACAGCAATTCTATTATTACTATCATTACCAGTTCTAGCCGGTGCTATTACCATATTATTAACCGATCGAAATATAAATACTTCATTCTTCGACCCAGCAGGAGGGGGTGACCCTATTCTATACCAACACTTATTTTGATTTTTTGGACATCCAGAAGTTTATATTTTAATCCTTCCAGGATTTGGCATAATTTCTCATATTGTTTCTCAAGAAAGAGGAAAAATTGAATCATTCGGAACCATAGGAATAATCTACGCAATATTATCTATTGGAATCATAGGATTTATTGTATGAGCACACCATATATTTACAGTAGGTATAGATGTAGACACACGAGCCTACTTCACCTCAGCAACAATAATTATTGCAGTACCTACAGGTATTAAAGTCTTTAGTTGAATAGCTACCCTTTATGGGTCCAAATTCAAATTCAACCCACCTTTATTATGAGCAATTGGATTCATTTTTCTATTTACAATTGGAGGAATAACAGGATTAATCCTAGCAAATTCATCTATTGATATCATCTTACATGACACATATTATGTAGTAGCACACTTCCATTATGTACTATCTATAGGAGCAGTATTTGCAATTATAGGAGGAATTATCCAATGATACCCTTTATTTACAGGAATTACACTAAATAATAAAATATTAAAAATTCAATTTACAATTATATTTATTGGAGTAAATATAACTTTCTTCCCTCAACACTTTCTAGGACTAGCAGGTATACCACGTCGATATTCAGACTACCCAGATGCATATACATCATGAAATGTAATTTCAAGAATTGGGTCAACAATTTCAATTATAAGAATTATTCTTCTAATCTTAATTCTATGAGAAAGAATAATTTTAAACCGCCAAATAATATCTCCAATAAACCTTTCTAGATCAAATGAATGATTACAAAAAAACCCTCCAGCTGAACATAGATATTCAGAATTACCATTAATTTTACACTTCTAATATGACAGAATAATGTAATAAACTTAAGATTTATAAATAAAGTAATAAACTTTTATTAGAAACACATGGCAACCTGAACAAATCTTTCTATACAAGACAGAGCTTCACCCTTAATAGAACAATTATCATTTTTTCATGACCACACAATAATTATACTAACCACAATTACAATTATTGTAATATATACACTTCTATTTATATTAAATACAAAATTTTCAATAAAACAATTTATCAATAACCATACAATTGAGATAACTTGAACAATTTTACCAATAATAGTCCTAATATTTATTGCTACACCTTCATTACAACTTTTATATATAATAGATGAAGCAATAAACCCTCTAATCACAATCAAAACAATTGGACGACAATGATACTGAAGATATGAATATTCAGACTTCAAAAATATAGAATTTGATTCCTATATAAAAACAGAAAAAACTCTTGAAAATAATGACTTTCGACTTCTTGAAGTAGATAACCGTACAGTTATCCCTATAAATGTTGAAACACGTATACTAATTAGAGCTTCAGATGTAATCCACTCATGAACTATTCCAGCCATAGGAATTAAAATCGACGCTTTACCTGGACGATTAAATCAAGGAACAATATCAATTAATCGTCCAGGACTGTTTATAGGACAATGTTCCGAAATCTGTGGGGCAAACCATAGATTTATACCAATTACTATTGAAAGAACATCAATAAATCTATTCATTAAATGACTTATTAAATCAAATTAAGGTGTTAGTTTAAAATAAACATTAGAATGTCAGACTAAAATTACTAATTCATAGTACTCCTTAATTCATCAGATGACTGAAAGTAAGTAATGGTCTCTTAAACCAAATAATAGTAATTAACAATTACTTCTGATGAGAATAAATTAAATTATTCCATTCCTCAAATAGCTCCAATAATATGATCTTCTATATTCATTCTATTCACCATCACAACTATCATATTTAATACTACAAACTTCTTTGTATTCATTATTAACACCCCTAATAAATTAAATGCTAAATCTACAATTAAAAGTATAAACTGGAAATGATAAGAAATTTATTCTCCGCATTTGACCCATCTACTAATATTTTCAACATTTCATTAAATTGAATCAGAACATTTATTGGTATAATAATAATCCCATCCATGTTCTGATTAACATCTTCACGCTCAGTTCAAGTTTGAAATAAAATTAATTCAACATTACATAAAGAACTAAAAGTTCTTATTGGAAATAAATCCCCAAATGGGAAAACAATATTATTTATTTCAATAATAATTATATTCATAATAAATAACTTCATAGGATTATTTCCATATATCTTTACCAGATCAAGACACTTTATAATAACATTCTCCATCGCATTACCAATATGAGTTAGATTTATATTATTCGGATGAATTAACAACACAAAACACATATTCACTCATTTAGTTCCTTTAAATACCCCCACACCCCTAATATCATTCATAGTATTAATTGAAACTATCAGAAACTTAATTCGACCAGGAACCCTAACAGTACGAATAACAGCAAATATAATTGCAGGACATCTTTTATTAACCCTAATAGGTAATACAGGTTCAGTGATAAGAACAAGATTAATTTTAATTATCCTAACTAGACAAATTTTACTATTAAGACTTGAATCAATAGTAGCCCTTATTCAAGCATATGTATTTTCAATTTTAAGAATCCTCTATTCAAAAGAAACATATTAATTTATGTTAACAAAATCAAATCACCCATTCCATATAGTGGACATAAGACCATGACCTATCATTAGAGCCACAGGAATAATAATCTTAACATTTGGATTAACTAAATGATTTAACAAAACCGACACAACACTATTAATATTAGGAACTTCAATTATAATCCTAACAATAATCCAATGATGACGAGATGTAATCCGAGAAAGAACTTTTCAAGGACTTCACACTTCCCTTGTATCCAAAGGACTTCGATGAGGTATAATCCTTTTTATTGTATCAGAAATTATATTCTTTGCATCATTCTTCTGATCATTCTTCAATAGAAGATTAGCGCCTACAATTGAATTAGGAATAAATTGACCACCAGTTGGTATTCAACCTTTTAGACCAATTCAAATCCCTTTATTAAACACATTAATTTTACTTTCTTCAGGAATTACAGTTACATGAGCACATTATAGATTAATAAATTCTAACCATTCACAAACAACTCAAAGACTAGTAATTACAGTAATTATAGGCCTATATTTCACTACTCTTCAAGCATATGAATATTGAGAAGCTCCTTTCACTATTTCAGACAATATATATGGATCATCATTCTTTATTACAACAGGATTCCACGGTATTCATGTCATAATCGGAACTATATTCTTAGTTACATGTTTAACACGTCATATTAATAAACAACTATCCACTAACCACCACTTTGGATTTGAGGCAGCAACATGATACTGACATTTTGTAGATGTAATCTGACTATTTCTTTACATTTCTGTATACTGATGAGGTAAATAAGTTATTCTAGTATAATTAGTACATTTAACTTCCAATTAAAAAGATTGAAATAAATCAAGAAAAACAATTCTGATAATAGTGCCAAGATTCCTAATTTCAATTATTATTCCAACAGTAATTATTATAATCTCAACAAATTTATCAAAAAAAATAATTCATGATCGAGAAAAAAGATCACCATTTGAATGCGGATTCGATCCTAAAAGACCTTCACGTATACCATTTTCATTACAATTTTTTATAATTGCAGTAGTATTCCTAGTCTTTGACGTAGAAATTGCAATAATCCTCCCCACCCTAATTATTATAAAAAGATCAAATTTAACAATCTGATTAATATCCTCCTCAATCTTCATTTTCATTTTATTAAGAGGGTTATACCATGAATGAAACCAAGGAGCTTTAAAATGAGCAGCTTAGGGTTATAGTTAATTATAACATTTGGGTTGCATTCAAAAATATTGATATATCAATTAACCTTTCTGAAAAAGAAGCGAAAAATCGCAATCAGTTTCGACCTGAAAATTTGGTATCATTACCCTTTCTCTCCTCCCTCTCTATTGAAGCCAAAAAGAGGCATATTACTGTTAATAATATTAATGAATAAAATTCCAATTGAAGAAATATATTGATAATATAGAAGCTGCTAACTTCTTTTAATAGCGGTTTAAATCCGTTAATATTTCTAATCTATATAGTTTAATTAAAACATAACATTTTCAATGTTAAAATAATTTTAATATTTATAGGTTCTACTTAAAGGTAATTTACCTCCATAACATCTTCAATGTTAAACTCTTTATAAGCTATTTAAGTTAAATAATAAAAAACAAAAACAAAATTAATAATCAAGAGATAAATAATATAAAATACGATTTAAAATTATAATCATAACAGGATTGAATATAATCTAAAAAGTAAATAAATAAACTATATAAACCTTGACCCCCAAAATGTTCACCTCAACTGCAATCAAAGTTCTTATAATATGTAAACCCTATTTTTATAGGTAAATTAATAATAAATTTAGTCGACAAATAGGGTATAAATCATATTAAATTTATGAATCCCCCCAATAAATTATATTTTAGTCTAAAGAGAGTAAAAGAAATCTTTAAATCAGAAATATAGTAACCAAAATAAAACCCAATAACTACTACTAAAATAACTAAACTCCTTAAGTAAAATGGTAATACAACTAAGTAAGGAACAGGGAAAATTAATCAAGAAAGTAATCTACCCCCAAAAATAGTAGCTAATAGTAAGCCTAATATCCCAAAAGAGATATAATAGTTCTTATCATTAAAAGAAAAAAATGTACATAAACCTGTATAACCAAATATTAAATAATAAAATAAACGGAAAGTATATGAAGCAGTAAGCCCTGTAGAAAAAAAAAATAAATAAAAAATTATTAAATTTAATCAATCTAAATTAACAATATCAAGAATTAAATCCTTTGAATAAAATCCTGCTAGAAAGGGTAAACCACATAAAGATAATCTAGAAACATTAAAACAAATTGAAGTTAGAGGTATAAGGTAAACTATTGAACCTATAAACCGAATATCTTGAGAATCCTTTAAATTATGAATTATAGAACCAGCACATATAAATAAAAGTGCCTTAAAGAAAGCATGAGTTAATAAATGAAAAAAAGTTAATTTTAAAAACCCCATTGCTAAAATTCCTATTATTAACCCTAATTGACTTAAAGTAGATAAAGCAATAATTTTTTTAAGATCAAACTCAAAATTAGCCCCAATTCCTGATATAAATATAGTTAAACACCCAATTAATAACAAAAATCACCCAAAATTGAATAATGATAATAAAGGGCCAAACCGGATTAATAGATAAATCCCCGCAGTTACTAAAGTAGAAGAATGAACTAAAGCAGATACAGGAGTAGGTGCTGCCATGGCGGCAGGTAATCAAGAAGAAAAAGGAATCTGAGCTCTCCTAGTCATTGAAGCCAAAATTACTAGTATAGTAATAATTTTTATCTCAAAGGAGTTAATAACAAAGTTATAATAATATAAGTAATTTCAACTACCAAAATTTAATATTCAAGAGATAGAAAATAAGATAGCTACATCTCCAATACGATTAATTAAAGCAGTTAGTATACCTGCTCTATAAGACTTTACATTTTGAAAATAAATTACCAAACAATAAGATACCAATCCTAAACCATCTCACCCAAGTAAAATTCTAATTAAATTTGGTCTCACAATTAAAAAAATCATAGATAAAATAAATAATAAAATAATTATAACAAAACGATTTATATTCCTCTCACCTTCTATATAATCTTCTCTATAATAAATAACTAAAGCAGAGATATATATAACAAAAGACATAAAAATTAAAGATATTCAATCAAAAATCAAAGTTATCACAACCATTGAACCATTTAAATCAAACAATTCCAACTCAATAAATACCCTATAATCAAGAAAAAGATATAAAACACCAAAAAATATTACTAATATTCCAAAAATAAATAAAAAAAAAAATCTTAATGAACAAATAGAAATTTTATACATAACCTAAGATGAAAATTCATATCAATGACACCACAAATCATCATTTTTAATTAAAATACCTAAGTAACCAAAAAAATAATTAATCCTAAAACAAAAAATATTTAAAGGTAATCAATGTAATAATAAAAGATGATATTCACGTATATACCCTAATGAAAAAGAAAAAATTCCAGAATAATAATTTCCATGTTGTGTATAAGAATATATATATAATGTATAAACAGCTCTAAAAAAAAATAAAAATGTCAGTATTATTAAGTTATAGGTACATCAAGAAACAATTCTATTTAATAATCTAAATTCACCAAATAAATTCAATGAAGGAGGAGATGATATATTTGATGATCTTAATAAAAATCATCATAAAGATATTCTAGGTATTAAATTAATTAAACCCTTATTTATTAACAATCTCCGTCTACCTGAACGATCATAAATAATTACTGATAAACAGAATAAACCTGAAGAACATAATCCATGACCAATTATTAAAGATAAAGAACCGAAACAACCTCATCAATTTATAGTTATTAAACCCCCAATAACTAAACTTATGTGAGCAACTGAAGAATAAGCAATTAAAGACTTTAAATCAACTTGTCGTAAACAAATAAAACTTACAATCACACCACCAAACAATCTAATAGATACCCAAATATAATTAAACTTTAAACCCAAAAAGGAAATAATTTTTATTACCCGAAAAATACCATATCCACCAAGCCTTAATAAAACACCAGCAAGAATTATTCTACCAGAAATAGGGGCCTCAACATGGGCCTTAGGTAATCATAAATGAACCAAAAACATTGGTATCTTTACTAGAAAAGCCAAAATAATAAATAAATAAAATAAAAAATAAAATGAACCTAAGTCAAACAATAAAGGAAAATAAAGAGTACCAAATATATAATAAACCTTAAAAAAAACTAATAATAATGGTAATCTCGCAAATAATGTATAAAAAATTAAGTATACACCAGCTTGAAGACGCTCAGGTTGATAACCCCAACCCAAAATTAAAAATAAAGTTGGAATAATTCTAGATTCAAAAAATAAATAAAAAAAAAATAAACTTAAACTAGAGAAAGAGAGATAAAGCATAATTATTAAAAATAAAATAATCGACATAAATAAATTAGGATAAAATAAAGAAATAAAAATTGAACTTCTAGCCATAATTATTAAAGAACAAATCCAAAATCTTAACAGAATTAAAGAAAAAGAAAAATAATCTACACCAAAATTATATCTAATTATATTTAAGTCTGAATAAGAATAAAAACCTAATAAATAAAAAAACACAATTGAATATATTAAAGAATGGGTTAACCACCAACATCTCCTCAAAAAACTTAAAGGGATCATAAAAATAATTACAAATATAAATTTTAACATAAAGAAAATCTGAAAGAATTAAAAAAATCATTCCCATAAGACCGAATTATTGAAACCAAAATTGACAAACCAACTACGCCTTCACAAACAGAAAAAACCAAAAAAATTACAGGAAAAAAATAATTATAATCAAATCAAAATACATAATTTATAATTAAAAAAAATAAAGAAATAGTCACATATTCTAATCTTAATAAAACTATAAGTAAATGTTTACGCCTAAAAGAAAATATATAGATTCCGCCCAAAAACAAAAATAAAGAAATATAAAAATATATAAACATTAGTTTTAATAGTTTAAAAAAAATAATGGTCTTGTAAATCATAGATAAGAAATACTTTTAAAACTTCAGAGGAAAAAATCTTTCTTCATTGATCCCCAAAACCAATATTTTATATAAACTACCCCCTGAATCATTAATATTTTAATTCTTTCCCTATCCATAACAATTAATATCATATTTATACAATTAAGTAATCCAATATCAATAATAATACTCATTATTATCCAATCACTTATTATCTGCTTAATAAGAGGAATAATTATAGAAAGATACTGAATATCTTATATTATATTCCTAGTAATATTAGGAGGAATATTAATTCTATTCATTTATATTTCAAGAATCGCATCAAATGAACCCTTTTCAACCAATTCTTGAAACTTTATTCTATTCACTTTAATTATAACTTCATCAACTCTAATTATTAAAATATTAGAAAAATCAATTAATAAGTTTCTAATTAATAGAGATAATTCAATTTATAATCAAAATTTATTTAATATTGAAATATCAAAATCATTATTAAAATTATATAACAGACCAACATTCCCTATTACAATTTTAATAATGATTTATTTACTATTAGCCATAATAGTAGTAATTAAAATCATTAACATTAATCAAGGACCAATTCGTAAAATAAACTAATGAATAAACCTTTCCGAATCAATCAACAATTAATTAAAATTTTAAATAATTCCATTATTGATTTACCAACACCAACAAACATCTCGTTCTGATGAAACTTCGGATCTCTATTAGGATTATGTTTAATAATTCAAGTAATTACTGGGTTATTTCTTTCTATACACTACACCCCAAATATTGAAAATGCATTTGAAAGAATTATTCACATTTGCCGAAATGTAAATAATGGATGAATCAATCGAACAATACATGCAAATGGAGCATCAATATTCTTTATATGTATATATTTGCATGTAGGACGAGGATTATATTACGGATCATTTATATTCACAAAAACATGAATTATAGGAACAATTATTTTAATAACCACTATAGCAACAGCATTTATAGGATATGTATTACCATGAGGACAAATATCATTCTGAGGGGCAACAGTAATTACTAACTTATTATCAGCAATCCCATACCTCGGATCAATATTAGTTCAATGAATTTGGGGAGGATTCGCTGTAGACAATGCTACATTAAACCGATTTTTCACCTTGCATTTCATAATACCATTTATTATTATAGTATTGTCTATAATACATCTATTCTTCCTCCACCAAACCGGATCAAATAATCCATTAGGGGTTAATTCAAATACTGAAAAAATCCCATTCCACCCTTACTTATCATTTAAAGACTTAATTACCTTAATTATAGCAACATCAATATTAATTACTCTATGTTTAATTAAACCTTACTTACTCGGAGATCCAGATAACTGAATTCCAGCAAATCCTTTAGTTACACCCACCCATATTCAACCGGAATGATATTTTCTATTTGCTTATGCTATTCTTCGATCAATTCCTAATAAACTAGGGGGAGTAATCGCTCTATTCATTTCAATTATAATTTTAATAATTATACCTTTCCATAACAAAACCTTATTCAAGGGGCTCCAATTCTACCCAATTAACCAAATTATTTTCTGAATTATAATCATAGTCGTAATATTATTAACATGAATTGGAAAACGACCTGTTGAAGAACCATATATAATCACAGGACAGATATTAACAGTAATATATTTTCTATATTTCATTATAAATATTCATATTTCAAATATTTGAAATATATTAATTTATAAATAGTTAATTAACTTTTAAATAAAGTTTATGTCTTGAAAACATATAATAGAGGTTAAAATCCTCTATTAACTTTGTAAACATTAATTCTTAAAAAAATTAATTACTAAATTAAACTAAAAATTAAAATCTTTAAACCAAGAAAAAATATTAAAAAATTCAAAGAAATAGGTAGAAATCTCCTCCATGATAAATACATTAACTTATCATAACGAAACCGAGGTAAAGTCCCACGCACCCATAAAAAACATAAAGAAATTAATATCAATTTAATATAAAATAAAAAAGAATAAAAATCCCCACCTAAGAAAATTAAAGTTATAAATATTCTTATGAAAATAATTCTAGTATATTCAGATAAAAAAATTAATGTAAAACCACCAGAGCCATATTCAACATTAAACCCTGAAACTAGCTCAGATTCACCTTCAGCGAAATCAAAAGGAGTCCGATTAGTTTCAGCTAAACATGAACCAAAACAACACAAAAAAAGAGGAAAAGAAAACATAATAAATCAACTATAATATTGTTGATTTATTAAAGAATACAAATCATAATTACCTACTAATAAAAATAAAGAAAACAAGATCAAAGCCAAACTTACTTCATAAGAAATAGTTTGAGCAACAGAACGTATAGAACCCAACAATGAATAATTTGAATTTGATGATCAACCAGCAATAACTATTCTATAAACCCCTAATCTCATACAACAAAGAAAGAAAATAAAACCATATAAAAATGAACATATATAAGTAAAATAAGGGTAAACCACCCAAATTAGTAAAGAAATAAATAATCTAAAAATAGGAGAAAAATAATAAAGCAAGTAATTAGAAACAATTAAATAAGGTTGTTCCCTTCTAATCAACTTCAATGCATCTCTAAAGGGTTGTAAAATACCTAAAAACCCTACCTTCAAAGGACCCTTACGAATTTGAATATAACCTAAGACCCTCCGTTCAAATAAAGTTAAAAAAGCAACTCTAATTAAAACACTTAAAACAAGTAAAAAAAAATTTAATATAAATATTAATAAATCATTTAAAAACAATACTATATGTAAATATTTTACATAAATGAATTCTAAATTCAACACAATTATCTGTCAATATAGCTATATTAATTCTAATCAAATAAAAAATATTCCATTTATATGGTCCTTTCGTACTAATATAAATAATTGATCTCAGGATAGAAACCGACCTGGCTCACGCCGGTCTGAACTCAGATCATGTAAGAATTTAAAGGTCGAACAGACCTACTCTTTAAGCTTCTACACCTAAAGTATTTCTTAATCCAACATCGAGGTCGCAATCCAATTTGTTAATAAGAACTCTCAAAATTTATTACGCTGTTATCCCTAAGGTAACTTATCTTATGATCATAAATTATGGATCAAAAATACATTAATTTATGATTTTAAAATGAAGAGTTTTCTAATTCTTCACATCACCCCAATAAAATATAATTTATAAATAAAGAAAAAATTAACAAAAATAATTATAAAAAAATATATTAAGCTCTATAGGGTCTTATCGTCCTAAAGAAAAATTTAAGCCTTTTAACTCAAAAGTTAAATTTTAGATATTAAATAAAGACAGTTAATTCTTCGTCAACCCATTCATTCAAGTCCCAAATTAAAAGACTAATGATTATGCTACCTTTGCACGGTCATAATACCGCGGCACTTTAATAAATCAGTGAGCAGGGCAGACTTCAAATTATAATCTAAAAGACATGTTTTTGATAAACAGGCGAGAATTATATTTGCCTAATTCCTCTAATTAAAATTTCAATTAACCAATCAAAAACAAGATAATCCATACTAATTAAATCATTCTCCCTAAAATAACAAAAATTAAATAAAAAGTCTCAATTAAAAATCTAAAGAATATATAAAATCAAAAAATTCATAAATGAATTAAAACAAACTCAAAATGATAGCTAATTTAAAGCCTACTATTCTATTGTCAAATAAATTAGATATAAAATTATAGAAACTTAAATCTTAAGAGCTTATCCCCTAAAGAATTAAAAATAAATCAATTCAAATTAAATAAAAAACTTAAATATAATAAATCCAAAAATTAAATTTTTTTCTCAAGAAACTAGATATTATGAAAAACGAATAACATATCATTCCTATTCAACAATTTTAAATGAAAGTAATACATCAAAATAAATTATTAAATAACTCATCTCAAATCGAGATCAATAAATAAATAAAACAAATTAAATAAACCCTGATACAAAAGGTACTATAAACAAAATATACTTATAAAAACTTCAACATTTTAAATAAAACACTTACATTACAAATAAATTATAATTGAAAAAATCAATTCTACAAAATATACTAAAACAAAAAAATATAATGTCGCTACAATTAAATACATAAATAAACAAAAAAATAAAATAATAACCAAGCTCAAAACACCTCGAATTGCACGAGAAAATCCTCAATGTAAATGAAAAATAATCTATAAATTTGTCTTGTATCTTTCTAGATACACTTTCCAGTACATCTACTATGTTACGACTTATCTCAATTAAAAATAGTGAGAGTGACGGGCAATATGTACACACCCTAGAGCTTACATCACTAAATTTAAATAAATTAAATTACTATCAAATCCACCTTAAACATCATTATTCAATGTTAATAACTGTATAATAAATAATTATTGTAACCCATTTCCTCTCTGTTATAAGCTGCAACTTGACCTGAAATAAATTTTAATAAAAAAAATTGAAAATTTATTCTCTAAAAAGATATTCTGATAACGGAGATATACAAACAATTAAACAAAGTCAAGTAAATCGTGAATTATCAATTACGGAACAGGTTCCTCTGAAAAGAATAGAATACCGCCAAATTCTTTAGGTTTAAAGATTTAACTATTACTACCCAGGTATAAAATTTACATTCAAAATAATAGGGTATCTAATCCTAGTTTTTAATCTGATATTAATAGAATCATAATTAGAACTAAAAAGAAATTAAAATTTCACCCAAAAATTAATTAATTAAATTCAAATAAAATATAACTACTTAACCAAAAAAATTCATTTGCATCAATCGAATAACCGCAGTAGCTGGCACGAAATTAACCAATACTTTAATCAATACTAATTCCAAAATAACTTGATAAATAAATAAAATCACTGCCCTAAAGAACATTTAGAATAAACCTTACATATAATATAAAGAAAAAATAAATTCCCAAGCAAGAATAAAACTTTTAAATCTAAATAATTAAATAACAAAAATAAACATAAATAAACACCAATTAAATCCAATTACTTGAGAATTTAATTAATACTATGTATTAAAAAATTAAAATTATTAAGAATTTAAAATCCAGATGAATAGTTTATATTATTAATTTTATATATATAAAATGTAAGTAACCAAAAAAAAACTTATTTATAATGTATTGCATTATAGGTAATAAAATATTAACTCTATAAACCAAATTAAATAAATCCCAATAAAAATTTCATAAACAAACCATAAGTATATAACCTCAGCATTTTTAATAAATATTCATACTAAAAACAAATTATAATTAAAGATTATTTACTAAACCAACCTAAAACTAAAACCCTTAAACCAAAAAAATATTAAAAAATTCTAAAATAGATTAAAATCTCTTTCTCCACACTTCCCCCCTTACTTATAGTCAATATAAATCTTAAATTTAAATACTAAATAAATTTCAAATAAACCTCAAAGGCCATAATACTACATGAATAACTGTACACTAAATAATCATTAAAATCTAATTCAACCTAACATTCCACTCCTCCTCTTCACCAATTATAAACTATAATTAGCCTAAATAAATTTAAAATTAATTCTATAAAAATATTCTAGTAATAAAAATATAAAATAATTAAACAAAGTCAAGTAAATCACAAATTATTAATTACAGAACAAATCCCCCCTGAAAGAATAATATCATCAAATTCTTTAAATTAAAGATTTTACTCATACTACCCAATATACGTAAAATTTCTACCCTAAAAAAATTCTGTATAAACCTGGTTTATACCATAAAAAAAATAAATATAAACCAAACCCAACTATTTAAGTATTCAGTAAAAATCAAATTCTAAAAAATTAAATTTATTAAGAATCTTAGCACTCGGAAGAACAACAACAACAACTTCTATTTATACATTTTATATATATAAAATGTAAGTAACCAAAGAAAAACTTATTTATAATGTATTGCATTATAGGTAGTGGAATATTAAATTTAGGATTTTTTTTTAGGATTTTTAAAATCCTAAATTTAATATAATTATTTTATTTATTAAAAGATTAATATAATATATAATTATATTAAATGTACATATATTAATATAAATAATTATATGATATATAATTAATGAGTATTATATATTAAGTTTATTATATAAAATAAATATACGTATTTATTTAATATTTAATATATTTTATATAATATAAGGTTCTATATTAATATAACTATTAAAGTTAAATATTTCTTTCTCCCTAAAAACATAAGTTGCTATACTTTTTGATAAATATATAAATTATAATAATATCTTATTGTAAATAAATACTTGAGTCATTATTAAAGGAAATTAAATAATTAATTATATAAATATTAATATACAATAATTAATTATATAAATATTAATATACAATAATTAATTATATTATATTAAATATACATATATTAATATAAATAATTATATAATATATAATTAATGAGTATTATATATTAAGTTTATTATATAAAATAAATATACGTATTTATTTAATATTTAATATATTTTATATAATATAAGGGTTCTATATTAATATAACTATTAAAGTTAAATATTTCTTTCTCCCTAAAAACATAAGTTGCTATACTTTTTGATAAATATATAAATTATAATAATATCTTATTGTAAATAAATACTTGAGTCATTATTAAAGGAAATTAAATAATTAATTATATAAATATTAATATACAATAATTAATTATATAAATATTAATATACAATAATTAATTATATTATATTAAATATACATATATTAATATAAATAATTATATAATATATAATTAATGAGTATTATATATTAAGTTTATTATATAAAATAAATATACGTATTTATTTAATATTTAATATATTTTATATAATATAAGGTTCTATATTAATATAACTATTAAAGTTAAATATTTCTTTCTCCCTAAAAACATAAGTTGCTATACTTTTTGATAAATATATAAATTATAATAATATCTTATTGTAAATAAATACTTGAGTCATTATTAAAGGAAATTAAATAATTAATTATATAAATATTAATGTACAATAATTAATTATATTATATTAAGTTATTTACATTAATAATTATTAATATATAATACCCAATTATATTAGATAAAATTTCTTATATTAAATAAAAAAAAAAATTAACCTAAAAGCAAAAATTTATAGGTCAAGACTAAACTAATCGTAAATACTAAAATCAAAAGTTACCTTTAATTTTTAGTATAAAATAA